CAGGAGCCACTATGAGTTTAGTATATAGACTTATTATAATATATGTACATATAAGACTCTATCTTATATGTATAGCGGTTCGTTCAGAAATGAAAAATTTGACTTGTCTATAAAATAAAATAAATAAAATTCTAGGGGAGGATATACTAGTGAATATAGGTAAAATAAAAAGGTTTATTGATATTATTGATATTGGATTTGATAAATAGCAATACAATGGGTTTTTTCCGATCCTGATTGAAATCATGACGAAATTCATTTGATTGATACACGTACCTACTAATTTAACAGAGACCCAATATATTTCATTGAATGATTGATAAAAAGATTTGGCGCAGCCTCTGAACTAAATTATTGGCGGAAAAAATGCTATAGAATCGTGAAAGATGGAAAGATCCTACGTATCGAGTCATCCCATCCCATTCCATTATATTGACAATTTTAAAAAATTGTGCATACTATCAGCATAGTATTATGGCGGTCGTTCAAGTATGGTATGCCCCCATCGTCTAGCGGTCCAGGACATCTCTCTTTCAAGGAGGCAGCGGGGATTCGACTTCCCCTGGGGGTAGGGTACTACGAAAGGAAGTTGATCATGGATTATCAATAAGCCTGCAATTTATTCTTCCTGGGTCGATGCCCGAGCGGTTAATGGGGACGGACTGTAAATTCGTTGGCAATATGTCTACGCTGGTTCAAATCCAGCTCGGCCCAAAAATTCGCCGATCTACCACTAAATGGTATCATATAACCCATTTTGTGCTCTCCAGAAATGCCCGATCCCCCAATCTATTTTTTTCTCTGCTATATCTATAGCACTATTTATTTACTCTATTTTTACAACAAATATAGGATCTTGATAATGATCTAGATTCATATCAGGATCTGTAAGTATAAAATACAATCAAAAGAAAGGGTTAGAGAATAAAATCATAAAAATATGTATTACATAATACTTTAATTTTATTATGGTTTTATTATGGTATGTACTTGGGATTGTAGTTCAATTGGTCAGAGCACCGCCCTGTCAAGGCGGAAGCTGCGGGTTCGAGCCCCGTCAGTCCCGACGGATCCAATAAAAAAATATATCAACTCCGCTCTATATTTTTTGTGAAAGTAAGTCGAATTTCATTCCCAACGGAATCCCTCTTCTTTTTTTTTTTTATTTTTTTATTTCACATTTATCATCAATCGGGGAATTTCCATTTCTTTGACTAGTACTGATTCGATTGATGGGCGATAGACATATGTGGATTAGGACAATTAGACAATTGTTGGTAGGATCAGATTCAGGATTCCAAGAGATACCATACTGTACTGGGTACGGCTTTTTCGATTACTGCTACTCTGTCGAATAGAATAGAGTACTGTATGTTTCCCGGAAGTCCATATATAAATGGAATTTGCACGATATAAAATAACTTTAAAATAGTTATTGTAATAGAATACTTTACAGGGATCGCTTTTTTATTTTTTATTAGGGGAGCGCCGTTTTTTTATTAAGGGGTCTCCTTGAAAGAACAAACTTTATTTATTTTTATATAAAAATAAATAAAATAGTTAATTTGATGGAATATTAGATTTTTTATACTGAAACTTGTACTCGTCTTTATCATCCTTCTTTTGTTTTCCAAGGAGGTTAGATTCGATCAGTAAAAAAAGAAGTTTCGAACTTAACTCCTTTCCTTTTTTTTTTTTATTTATCTTCTATTGTTTGTTGGGGGTTGTTTAGAATCAATGGTAAGTGTAAGGGCAGTTCAATGATACTTCATTAGATGGTTGGTCAGTAGGTTATATAAAAGAAAGAATAAAAAAGAGTGATAAATAAAAAAGAAAGGAATTCTTGGTTGGATCAGGAATAAAATTTGGAGTTCGGTATGGATAAAAGATCTTCCTATGTTATACTATTCAATTCTTGACGATGAGTTGATTTGATAGTGCAGATATTGTTATTCATGATATTGATCCGATTCGATATCATCGAGATGTAATTCATCCTATTGAATTTACAAGCGAAAGATTTATTATCTCTATGGGATTAACTCCCGAGTTATTGCGAATTAAAGAAAAATGAAACAATGAGATTATGGAAGTAAATATTCTCGCATTTATTGCTACTGCACTGTTTATTCTAGTTCCTACCGCTTTTTTACTTATAATATACGTAAAAACAGTCAGCCAAGGTGATTAATTTGAATTAAACTTACCTTTTTTTTAGTTCTTATCAATAATTGAAGAGAAGAAAGGTATTCCAATTCCGCCTCTTAAATGAACTGGGCAGACTAGAATTCGCCGTATTCTATGAAATACGATAGTATGGTAGAAAGATTCGGATATTTCTTTCTACCATACTATCTACGATTATTATTGTAGTGTATATAAGGTGTATTGTAATCCGGGTTAATTTAATAGAGATCAATCTGCAATAGTATCGTCAGATTTCTATATATATATGGATATCAATTACATCTTATATATAATGTATATAGTGCCCCCAATTCTATTTCTTTGCTTTATACATCTGTCTTGTATTTAATTTGCGTTGATTTCAATCAATTTAAAATAATCGAAAGGCGACCCGTACTATTGTAATTCCCGGATTGCTGATTATTTTCAATATGAATCCCGATCAAAAGAATCAAGGGCCTCTTTGATGGGTATAATAAAAGAATATTAAAGTAATCTTTTTATTAGCATTCTGACGAAGAAGTCATTGATCAATCAGTTGACAGATGATCTATGGAAACTTCTTCGAATTTCAAAAAAAAAAAAAAGGGGGGTTAGTAACCCTCTTTTAACGTTTGAACAGTGAGTTCAATAAAACAAGTACAATATAAATAAAATTTTTAAAATATTAAAACAAACGGGAAGTGCGCAATATGTAACTCGCCCAAGACAAGACACTATTTTAGTCTGTGTAGTATCTCGTTAAAGAACTACTATAATCCGTGTTGTTTCCCATAAAAAATGTGTATCTAGGTAATGTAATAACACAACTATTTTCTCTTTGAATAATAAAAAAGTAAAATAAAAAAAGTTCAACTCTTCCTCACGGTCCATATCTAATTTTAGTCAGAGTTGGTTCATCACAATAGAAAATTGATCAAGAATTCGGTTGTAATAAATTTACTACCATTTGTATTTCTTTTACTTTAAGTATTCTTTTTACTTTCTAAATACAAACACGGAAATAATTGAAATATTTGTTTAATTGAAAGAATCTTCTTAAATATATATTATTCATAAACTATATTACTACTCTAAAACCCAAGAAAATTTTGAAATACAGATTTTTTTTATTTCTATTTCAATTTAAAAATGGCATTTTAAATTGAAATAGTGTTGAAATAGTGAAATTTCAACTAAAAAAAGCTTTTCAGACCTGAACGATTTAGAAAAAAATTGATCCAGTTTAATTCCTAAACTCAATTAGTATTAGTAATACTTCTAGAGTCCACTTCTTCCCCATACTACGAGTGAAAGGGAAAATGTAAAGACTACCATTAAAGCAGCCCAAGCGAGATTTACTATATCCATGTGAATTATGTCCCCTATCTCTATAACGGAATTCTTGAATTATTGTTCACTAAATAAATAATAGTGGAATCACTGGCGCAGAGTCAAAAATTCTGACCTAAGATCGTTGATGAAACAATCCAATAAATCCAACTCTAACTTATAATGGGTCTTATAAGAGTTCTAGTATAATCACAAAAGATTAAGCACAAGAAAAATATGCGGAGATCCCCTTGGAAGTATCAAAGAAATGCTATTAGTATGTAGAAATAATAAAACTAGATTCTTTCTTTTGTTGTCCTTCATTAAATAAAAAGTATAAAAAAATAGAAGAAAGGTAGATCACTACCTAGCCCGTACCCTAACCCTATTTCTTTCCCATTTTGTTTTGATCTAACCCTTAACGTCTCCTTATTGGCTCTATGAAATAATCGGAGGACGCCCTATTATGTTCTTGACTAGAGGTTAACGAAAAAAAAAATAGGTATATATATTAAGTAAAAGCGAATTACTCATTCAATCGAATTAATATTGATTGCGGAGTACTCAAAGACTTTGATGAATATGTATACAAAGTATCTTTTGGCCTTTCCGCAACTAAAAACGGAATTCGATTTCCGTCCTGCTATCCAATCAAATTACAAACCTGGCCTGTAGACAGTCCATTAGTAATGGAAGGACTATCAAGATTTATCAGTTTCCTCCGTTGGCTTCCGCCGGAAAAATTTTCCAAATTTTATCCGCAAAACAGAAGGGGGTAGGTCAATTCTTTTGGTGATTAGGCGACACCCGGATTTGAACTGGGGAAAAAGGATTTGCAGTCCCCCGCCTTACCGCTCGGCCATGCCGCCAAAACCAAATCAAAATCTATGAATAAATGCTCCCTTTGTCTTCTTATTTATTGTACTGCACTTGTATTTTGAATCTTAATCCCGTTTTTATTAATTCCTTTTCTAAAATTCTAAAAGAAAGATTTCTTTTTTGTTTGGGTTGGATCCATCCCTTCGATTGATTGTATAGTATCTTAAAACCACACAATCTCTAAAAATTTCCCTTACTTGTTCTAGTGAACAAAAAAAAAGTGAGTTTTCGGCCATAAAAGAAAAAAGTCAGAACAAACTGGAACCGTTAACTATTAATTCATGAATGATTCGTAAATTTCAATCTCAAATTGCGTTTCCTTAATGATATAAGAAAATCAAAATTGATACAATCGGTATTGATTTTTTTATTGAAAAAAAAAATCCTTCGCAATTTCAATTATAATAGCAATTCCAGGTATATATAAATCCCAAAACATAAATTGGTACACAGTATTATATAATCGGGTAATTTATCTGTATACGATGTGCATAAGTAATTTTCAGGAAATTCTCATGCTTCCGTTTTATTTTTACCATTTTTTATTGAATAGCAATTCTGAATTGAGCATGACGTGTGTGTACTGGCCAGAATAGGGCTAGAATAAAGGAGAAATAAGACAT